ATAAGAATTAAGAAATGACACTTCCATCATAGAATGAGAATGGAAATTGCCCGGCCAGTACTTAAGCGGGCCGGGATTTTTTCGTACAAAATAAAAAGTAAGGTAGTCCTTCTATTGGTGATATCTGTTTCAAATCATTATATAAATTGAATTGCTGATCTGATCAAAATTTTTTATATCGTATATTATCATCATAATATTTATATATATATATTGAATTGATTGTTTTTTATATTTTTCTATTCTAAATTCTAATAAGAAAAAATAAGAAAAGAAAGAAGATGAGGGGTTTTTGATCAATCTTTACTTCAACTTTACCTGTTATATCACATAAACAATTAACAATTTTTAGTTGGGAGAGATGGCTGAGTGGACTAAAGCGGCGGATTGCTAATCCGTTGTATGATTTTTATTTATACCGAGGGTTCGAATCCCTCTCTCTCCGCTATCCCTCATCACTGGATCCCTTGATTAAAATAGTTAATGGAATAAAGAATTCTTAAAAAAAGCAAAGCTAAAAATGTCTTATGTTTATTCTTCACGTCCTGGATTGCGTCCGGGATCATTAGATAAGAATCCGAAGATGAAGAGAGAAACAAAGAATATCACTACTGTATAAACGAAGAGTTTGAGAGTAAGCATTACAAAATCTCCAAGATATCATTTTTTTAGGGGGAATAGATTACCCATTTTTTTCGTACCGCATATGCTATGCTATAATGAAGTGTGTTTTTTTTTTTTTTTTTTAATCATGAATTTAGGAGAATATTGAAGATTTCATCGAAAACTTACAGCAGCTTGCCAAACAAAGGCTAAGAGAAAAAAGAATAGAGGTATGATAGGCATAATGTCTATGAGTGGATTGAAAAAAGCATAAGCCTCGGGCAATTTGGCGAAGAAAAAACTACTCGAACTCAAATAAGGGATAGAATTAAGACAGATACAGATAAAACTAAAGATATTAAGCATAACAAAAATTTCGTTCTTGTAGATTAGATAATTTAATTTTGATTGAGTCATTTTTATAATATAAGGTAAAAATGAAAAAGGCAGGCAAAAAAATCCTTCTTTATTCTTTGAACTATCCCAAATCAAAAACTCCTTTCAATTCTCAAACAAGAATACAAAGAATTATACTTTCATACAATATCTTAATTGAATTCAATGTAATGATCAATGAATTTTTTGATTCTATCTCTTCATGTATAGAAACCTAGCAACAATATATTACATACTAGAATTGACGAATAACCAATACTAATATAATATTAGTATTTATTAGTGTTGAATATAAATTTCAATGGGGCGTGGCCAAGCGGTAAGGCAACGGGTTTTGGTCCCGTTACTCGGAGGTTCGAATCCTTCCGTCCCAGCCCCTTTCTTTAAGGTTTTTAATTTATTTGTTCAAGAAAAAAAAAAAAGGGATCCTTCCTGAGTAAGACTTTTCCGTAAAGTAAGAAAAGTAAAATATTATTATATATTTAATTATAGAGACTATTTATAGATATAATATAAAATCAAAACTATACGACCGGCCATATCATAATATATAATAATATATACATATATCCGTTGATCCAATGACTATTCATGATTTCATATTGAATCAATTCCATATCAGTTTGAAATTAAATAAGAGAAATGTTATGGTAAAACTTCGTTTAAAACGATGTGGTAGAAAGCAACGTGCGACTTGAAGGACATGATTGACTGTGGATTCTTACATCCGCCATTTTCTATAAGAATGAAGATGCTCTTGGCTCGACATAGTTTGTTCTTTTTACTAGGAACCTAATTTGTGTTGGGTTCTAATCTAAATAAAAAGTACATGATGAAGCTCGAGCAGAAAGTATTGAGATTTTTTTATTGGGGGGAAGAATCTAGGGTTAGTGACAATAAAAATCAATAAGTTGAACCAACTTTGTAAATATATCCTCTATAATATATATTTATAATATAAATTATATAAATTGAAAAGGGTTAAAATTCAAACAAGTTTGAAATAAAAAATAAAATAAGTAATATTTGTCGGAATTCATAAAACTATATTCGATCAAAAGTGTATCACAAGGGAATCAATCTCTCTTATTTTTTTCTATAGAAAGAAATAAGAGAAAAAACAAAAGGTATGTTGCTGCCCTTTTGAAAGGAGTAAGGATCACCGAAGTAATGTCTAAACCCAATGATTTCACAAAACAAAAATAAAGGATTCCGGAACAAGGAAACACTATTTTTAATTGTCTCAACAATTGGATCAAAATGCGGAATAAAAATTGATTCGAGACAAATAAAAGAGGTTAGAGACGGCTCAATAAATATCTAAGGATTTCCTCAGAATTACCCAACTTGAGTTATGAGTACAAATGAGATCTTTTTAACTTTCGTAAGGAAAGAGGAAGAAAAAACCACTTTAATCATAATTATTTATTCAGTATTTTATGGATATATTTGCCGTTATATACAGAAATTAGAATCATTTTTTCTCGAGCCGTATGAGGATAAAACCTCCTATACGTTTCTAGGGGGGGGGGCATTGTTTATCTACATCTATCCCGATGAGCCATCTATCGAATCGTTGCAATTGATGTTCGATCCCGAAGAGAAGGAAGAGATCTTCGGAAGGTAGGTTTTTACGATCCGATAAAGAATCAAACCTATTCAAATGTTCCCGCTATTCTATATTTCCTTGAAAATGGCGCTCAACCCACAGTAACTGTTCATGATATTTTAAGGAAGACAGAATTATTTAAAGAAGGAATATTGGGTTAACTGTTAATTTAATTAAATTAAAAAAAAAATTGAATAAAAAAGAGAGGGGACTAGCATCTATCTTTGTATAATTATTTCTCCATAATTTGTTTGCTCTTTTTTTTGCTCACTTAATTATTTTATTATTTATTGTTATTGTAGTAATTTAATTTACCGACAAAGACAGGGTCAATTTCGGTTATTGTACCTGTACCTCTTTTGATTGAATCAACTCGATATTTTTCTCTACCCTGCCTTTATTTATTTTTGCATTCAAATTTATTTTTTTATTTAGATTGTGCTAATCTAACACAAGGTCTTAATTTGATTTATTTAGAATTTTTTTCTCAGCATTCTATTCATATTGACAATGGTGTATCGAACAAATATAATTTGATCATAGATAAATAAAATGGATCTGTTTATTCCTGCCTTATATTTATTTTTCCTTTGCTTTAGCCTTAGTCACCTTAGTCATAAGGATGTGTTTACTGAATTTACTGGTATACAAGACGTAAAAAAAAAAAAATGGAATGGATCAAGAGAAAAATGGGTATAAGTTTTAATTATAGATATTTAGATATATCTATTGAGAATTTATTATTTTTTAATCCAATCCTACCTATTTTAGTGGATTGGTGTTTATAATTGATTAAAAAAAATTTTCTTTTAAATTTGATTTTTTGCTAGTTCAATCTTTTTTTTTGGCGGGATGGGATCAATTTTTTTTTTTTTTTTTTTATCGTATCTACAATCCGGGTTGCTAACTCAACGGTAGAGTACTCGGCTTTTAAGTGCGACTATGATCTTTTACACATTTGGATGAAGCAACGAATTCGTCCAGACTATTGGTAGAGTCTATATAAGACCACGACTGATCTTAAAAGGTAATGAAGGAAAAAACAGCATGTCGTAATAATTGTTTTTATTTTTGGAAGGAGACAAAAGAAATTTACAGTTGGGTCTAGTGAATAAATGGATATCGTCTTTTAGCCCTAATTTTGGTAAAACAAAAAGCAACGAGCTTATATTCTTAAAATTGGAATAATTACTCGATCTAATTTGGATGTTAAAAATAGATTAGTGCCAGTGCAGAAAAAGGTTTTTATGCGAGTGAATCATTGATTATTTTTTATTTTTTTATGAAAAAAAAAATCCTAACTATTCTCTTTGGAGACGGATGTGTAGAAGAAACAGTATACTGATAAAGTAAAGAGAATCTAATTTTTTCCAAAATCAAAAGAGCGATCAGGTTGCAAAAATAAAGGATTTTTTACTCTCTTGTAATTTTAACAAAGGATAAAACCTATTGTATAGAAAAGGAGAGGAAAAGGATCCTGTTGATTGGATTCTAGGTCTCCGGGGTCTATCTTTATTTCTTAACTATATATACTGTAATTATATACCCTGTTCGGACCATATTGCACTATGTATCATTCACTATGTATCATTTGATAACCCAAGAAATGCCTCCTGTCTTGTGTCTCTGTTTCAAGTAGAAAAATGTAAATGGAAGAATTACAAGGGTATTTAAAAAAAGATAGATCTCCGCAACAACACTTCCTATATCCGCTTCTCTTGCAGGAGTATATTTACACACTTGCTCATGATGATAGTTTAAATGGTTCGATTTTTTACGAACCTATCGAATTTATTGGTTATAACAATAAATTGAGTTTAGTACTTGTAAAACGTTTAATTATTCGAATGTATCAACAGAAATTTTTGATTGATTTGGTTAATGATTCTAATCAAAATAGATTCGGTGGACACACCAATTATTTTTATTCTCATTTTTTTTATTCTCAAATGGTATCAAAGGGTTTTTCAGTCATTGTGGAAATTCCATTCTCGCTACGATTAGTATCTTCCTCCGAAGAAAAAGAAATACCAAAATCTCAGAATTTAGGATCTATTCATTCAATATTTCCTTTTTTAGAGGACAAATTATCTCATTTAAATAATGTTTCAGATATACTAATACCCCATCCTATCCATTTTGAAATTTTGGTTCAAATCCTTCAATGCTGGATTCAAGATATTCCCTCTTTACATTTATTGCGATTCTTTCTACATAAATATCAGAATCTGAATAAAACTATTCAGAGTAATAAAACTATTTATGTTTTTTCAAAAGAAAATAAAAGACTATTTTGGTTCCTATACAATTCTTATGTATCTGAATGCGAATTTTTATTAGTTTTTTTTCATAAACAATCCTGTTATTTACGATCAACATCTTCTGGAGCCTT